TTGGCTGTCTTGCGTTTCTAATAAGTTGTTTAATAGTTGGCATGTTAAATCGTATATATATCATGGGATTATAATGGACTGGTTTAGATCGATCTTAACCTAACCTGATGATTATGAATTTTTTCCCTTCAATTTAATGAATATTTTAATTGGGTAAAATAAAAATATTCAATATCAAATCACGGAAAATTCAAATTACGGTTTGAAATGGAATTCTGTATTTACACGGAATCCCCAGTATTTTCGACCGCTACAAGATCAATAATGCCATAAGCCTGGGCTTCTGTTGCTGACATAAAAACATCCCTTTCCATGTCTTCGGATACAACCCATAAAGGGTTGCCCGTTCTTTGTACATAAACCTTTGTGAGGGTTTCGCGAAGTTTCAGTAGTTCTTCTGCTTCCAGGATGAATTCCCCTGCTTGTGCCTCATAAAAAGAACTAGCAGGTTGGTGAATCATGACCCTGATTATATAACATCCACCATGAGCAGCTCCTCTATCTCACACGATTGCTCAAAGGGAAAGAATAAAAATAACAAAAAAAGATAGAATTGAACAACCGTACAGGCATCTTTTGTACATTGCATACGGCTCTGCAATGGAATTGACCCTTCCCTTCCATCCGCCAAAGAAAGGGACAAAGGTACCAGAGACAAAAAGAATCCATCCGATCCAGATCGTTGAATGATCCATTTACCACCCTTCCTTTCGTAGAAGTAAAAAATACTATGATGGTTCTGTTGCTTTATATATTTCTTATTTATCTCGTCTTTAATTTAGCAATCCCAAGGTTTTTTCTGACCCGATCAATTAAGGTAAGGAAAAAAAGATCTTTTTTTTTTTTTTTATAAGATTAATATCAGAAAGGCACTTCTGGTGTGTAAGAAAAATGGTTTGTGACGCTGAAACAGACCTCCGACACATAAGATCAAATCGGAAATAACCTTTGTTTCATACTACTATTTCGATACATAATTTCATGTTATGAAAAAACGAAAAAGGTTTGTTCATATCGAACTTAAAATGCCATGCTATTATTACTTATTATTCATGTTCCATATGGCGAAGGCATAGTCTTTTTTTTTTTTTTCAAATAAAAAACTCATTGGCGCCAAGCGTGAGGGAATGCTAGACGTTTGGTAATTTCTCCTCCGACCAGAATGAAAGATCCCATTGAAGCGGCTAATCCCATACATATTGTATGTACATCAGGTGGCACAAATTGCATAGTATCATAAATAGCTATTCCTGGTATTACCCACCCGCCGGGGGAGTTTATAAACAAATAAAGATCCTTAGTATCATCCTCTATACTAAGATATACCATAAGACCAACAAGTTGATTCGAGATCTCGCTATCAACCTCTTGGCCTAAAAAAAGTAATCTTTCTCGATAAAGTCGGTTGATTAGGACAAAATTGTATCCTTTAGGAACCGTACATGCACCTTTGTATGCATACGGTTCAAAAAAATTGCGAAAAAAAAAATCAATGTGTCGATTCCAGTCCTATTTCTTTTTTTTTTTTTTTTAACAAGATTTTTTGTTTTTCTCTAATGAAAATGAAGGGACTTTTTCTTATATTCTATTTTTAAAGAAACATCATAAGTTTTTGCTTCTTTCCATAGCCCTAGAAAAACCCTGTTAAAAAAAAAAAAAAGAATTCAAAAAACTTATTGAACTAACCTATCATTGATGTATTGTTTCATCGAGATTCAAATCACGATGTCATTTTCTTGTTCCTAAATGGGCCCATTTTAATTTTTTAGGTTCATGTTCTACTCCGGGTAAATATCTATCCGAATTCTATTTGCACATATAGGGCAAATTATGTCAGTGCCACTTCTTTTTGCTACGATTTTTTTTGTTTTTTTTTTTCAATTTGTTTCATGCCTTCCGCCAAACTATTTGATATATATATTATATTATTCCATTGATTGGTAGTTTGAGATAACTCCTAGGGTATAAAAATCTTTTATGATACAAGCGGTACCTATATTACCAATTTGGTATTTTCTGAACGGAGCCTGAATATTTCATTTTATTGGTACAAGCCAACCATAAATTCTTCTAATTTAGATTATTGATTGATCTCTAAAAAAAATGGATTTAATTGTACTTCGCGCTCCGAGTTTTTGAAGGTTCAATCAATCTTTCTTGGGCGAAACAGAGGATATCTCGATCGGGGGAGAGAACGGGTAAATCCCATATGACCCAATATGTCTGACAAGTCGCACTATACGTCAACCCAAACTGCATCTTCCTCTCCAGGACTCCGAAAAGGTACTTTTGGAACACCAATGGGCATTAAAAAAAAAAAAAAAGAAATTCAAGTACTATATTTGACTTTGATGTGAAAACGTAACAATGGATTTATTGTCTTCATAATTTTTATTTCTGTTTATCCTATTTTATACATAGATTGGGGGGTTCATACAGAAATACGGAATGAATAAAGAAAATTTCTTATGAGGGGATTGTTCGAATAATCAACAAGTGTTTATGCATTCGTTTTCCAAAAATGAAACCAATTCCCCATTGCGTATTGTTACTTATCGGGTATAGAATAGATCTGCTTCTCTTTGTTCCTACGAACAGAATTTTTCCATTATTTCCAATGTAACGGAATAAATATTAACCCTTGTTCATAGATAATCTACTGAAAAAGGTTAGGTACATAGTATATATATATATATTTATATTATATTTATATTTTTTTTTTAGTTCAATGCGATAAAGTTACATAGTGTCTATTTATCTTTGATAAAGGGGTATTTCCATGGGTTTGCCTTGGTATCGTGTTCATACCGTTGTATTGAATGATCCCGGCCGGTTGCTTTCTGTCCACATAATGCATACAGCTTTAGTTTCTGGTTGGGCCGGTTCAATGGCTCTATACGAATTAGCGGTTTTTGATCCCTCTGACCCCGTTCTTGATCCAATGTGGAGACAGGGTATGTTCGTTATACCCTTCATGACTCGTTTAGGAATAACCAATTCATGGGGCGGTTGGAGTATTACTGGGGGAACTATAACGAATCCGGGTATTTGGAGTTACGAAGGTGTGGCAGGTGCACATATTGTGTTTTCCGGATTGTGCTTCTTGGCAGCTATCTGGCATTGGGTGTATTGGGACCTAGAAATTTTCTGTGATGAACGTACGGGAAAACCCTCTTTGGATTTGCCCAAGATTTTTGGAATTCATTTATTTCTTGCAGGGGTGGCTTGCTTTGGTTTTGGTGCATTTCATGTAACAGGCTTGTATGGTCCTGGAATATGGGTGTCCGATCCTTATGGACTAACTGGAAAAGTACAACCTGTAAATCCAGCATGGGGCGCGGAAGGTTTTGATCCTTTTGTTCCAGGAGGAATAGCTTCTCATCATATTGCAGCGGGGACGTTAGGCATATTAGCGGGTCTATTCCATCTTAGTGTCCGTCCACCTCAACGTCTATACAAAGGATTACGTATGGGAAATATTGAAACTGTCCTTTCCAGTAGTATTGCTGCTGTGTTTTTTGCAGCTTTCGTTGTTGCTGGAACTATGTGGTATGGTTCAGCAACTACCCCGATTGAATTATTTGGCCCCACTCGTTATCAGTGGGATCAGGGATATTTTCAGCAAGAAATATATCGAAGAGTTGGTGCTGGACTAGCTGAAAATCTGAGTTTATCGGAAGCTTGGTCGAAAATTCCCGAAAAATTAGCTTTTTATGATTACATTGGTAATAATCCGGCAAAGGGAGGATTATTCAGAGCGGGCTCAATGGACAGTGGGGATGGAATAGCTGTTGGATGGTTAGGACACCCTATCTTTAGAGATAAAGAAGGACGCGAGCTTTTTGTACGTCGTATGCCTACTTTTTTTGAAACATTTCCGGTAGTTTTGGTAGATGGAGATGGAATTGTGAGAGCCGATGTTCCTTTTAGAAGGGCAGAATCCAAGTATAGTGTCGAACAAGTAGGTGTAACTGTTGAATTCTATGGTGGCGAACTTAATGGAGTTAGTTACAGTGATCCTGCTACTGTGAAAAAATATGCTAGACGTGCCCAATTAGGGGAAATTTTTGAATTGGATCGGGCTACTTTGAAATCCGACGGTGTTTTTCGTAGCAGCCCAAGGGGTTGGTTCACTTTCGGGCATACTTCATTTGCTTTGCTCTTCTTTTTTGGACACATTTGGCATGGCGCTAGAACCTTGTTCCGGGATGTTTTTGCTGGTATTGATCCAGATTTGGATGCTCAAGTGGAATTTGGAACATTCCAAAAAATTGGAGATCCAACCACAAGGAGACAGATAGTCTGATACAACATTGCTCTGGTATTTTTCGCCTACGTTTGGTTTGAATTTGATTTTTTTTTTTACATGGGATAGGGGACGGAGAAATCGTAACTTGAATCACTGCTTTTTCTTTGACTCTTTCCCTTTCTTTATCTGATAAATGATCTGATAAATGATCCAAAATGAATAGGTTTGGAAGCTATAATTGTAAACCACGGTCGAATCTATGGAAGCATTGGTTTATACATTCCTGTTAGTCTCTACTCTAGGGATAATTTTTTTCGCTATCTTTTTTCGAGAACCTCCTAAAGTTCCGACTAAAAAAATAAAATGATTTTTCATTATCTCAATTGAAGTAATAAACCTCCCAATATGGAATGTTGGGAGGTTCATTACTTCAACTAGTCCCCGTGTTCCTCGAATGGATCTCTTAGTTGTTGAGAGGGTTGCCCAAAAGCAGTATATAAGGCGTACCCGGTAAAGCTTACAAGTAAACCAGATATGGAGATGGCGACTAAGGTTGCTGTTTCCATTATTAGATTTCAAGATCGCAATGGATCTACAATAAGATAGTTTATTTACAACTACAACGGAATGGTATACAAAGTCAACAGATCTCAACCAATGAAATAGTATTTATGGCTACACAAACTGTTGAGGGTAGTTCTAGATCTGGGCCAAGACGAACTCTTGTAGGGGATTTATTGAAACCGTTGAATTCGGAATATGGTAAAGTAGCTCCGGGCTGGGGTACTACTCCCTTTATGGGAGTCGCAATGGCTCTATTTGCGATATTCCTATCTATTATTTTGGAGATTTATAATTCTTCCGTTTTATTGGATGGAATTTCAGTGAGTTAGGTTCATAAGAGCAATGAAGTACTAGTAAAAAAAGCAACTTAGGACTCAGATTTCTAGCCCATTTTGGTAGTTCGACCGTGAAATTCCTTTGTTTCGGTATTTCCGGAATATGAGTGTGTGACTTGTTATAATTGATCCTATTGATATACAGAAAATGGATCTGTCATCTTGACAGAGATGATTCTACCTCGTCGGATATTTATATTTTTTTTCTAGTTTCCGGAGCACGGAATATATTGAATAGATCAAGAAAAGAAATATTTGGACTATGATTCATACCTACTATTAAAACCTCGTAACCGGACTCAAAAAAATTTCAAAAGGGTATTTCCCAAATCAAACAATTTTTCTTCTTTCAGAACTATGTGCTTTGATGGAAGTACAACTATTTCTCTGGATTTTGTTGAGTCATTACATCTATTCATTAAATAAGTGATGATCAAATGGTTCTTACTCAGAGAACCTTTGAGCTTTGTTTGGGGACTTATTGAGGAATCATCGTGGCTCTAGTATGAATCTGAGGTTTCAATTGGTTCATAGGGTCTCAACAAGAGAATTCCTATCAAAAGTAAAACAATAGTCAATTTTCATTACGCAAAAAAACTCAAATAAAATACTAAATAGGGGAAGAGAAGATTCAAGAGGCCTGTAATAATCAATAAAAAAAAAAGACGGATGAGCTAACTTGATATTTTTTTTTGGCATTATCATCACAAAGAACAGATTCCGGATTTTTATTTCTTCGGGTCTTCGGGGTAGATTGAATCAAGTGACTAAGAAGTTTAAAATTTTCTATTACATATCCGTTGAAACAGTATTTGTATGTTTTCGCTTGAGCCGTACGAGATGAAATTCTCATATACGGTTCTCGGGAGGGGGAGTTACCTTGGTTTACCTATCTCAATAAAGTATACGACTGGTTCGAAGAGCGTCTCGAGATTCAGGCGATTGCAGATGATATAACTAGTAAATATGTTCCTCCTCACGTCAACATATTTCATTGTCTAGGGGGGATCACACTTACTTGTTTTTTAGTACAAGTAGCTACGGGTTTTGCTATGACTTTTTACTATCGACCAACTGTTACAGAGGCCTTTTCCTCTGTTCAATACATAATGACTGAGGCCAACTTTGGTTGGTTAATCCGATCAGTTCATCGATGGTCAGCGAGTATGATGGTTCTAATGATGATTTTACACGTATTTCGTGTGTATCTTACAGGCGGATTTAAAAAACCTCGCGAATTAACTTGGGTTACGGGTGTAGTTCTCGCTGTATTGACTGCATCTTTTGGTGTAACTGGTTATTCCTTACCTTGGGACCAAATTGGTTATTGGGCAGTAAAAATTGTGACAGGCGTGCCTGAAGCTATTCCTCTAATAGGATCGCCTTTGGTAGAGTTATTACGCGGAAGTGCTAGTGTGGGTCAATCCACTTTGACTCGTTTTTATAGTTTACACACTTTTGTATTGCCTCTTCTTACTGCCGTATTTATGTTAATGCACTTCTCAATGATACGTAAGCAAGGTATTTCAGGTCCTTTATAAAGTAAAGAAGACAGATCATAGATATTAGTAATCGATCATATATTATTTTGGAAAGGAACAATAGTATCTCATTGCTACAAATATGGATTATTGAAAAAATAAGACATGTTATTTGGATATTTCTCTTCAACTCCGAAGTATCGTACTCTTTATTTGATACTTTGATATGAATAGTTGAAGTGGATTGTCCGAACAGAAGATGGATTATGGGAGTGTGTGACTTGAACTATTGATTGGGCCATGCGGATATATCATTTTATCCGCCACATTGGAATTCACAACCAAATGTGTCTCCGCATCCAATCACCGCGCGAGCCCCCCTACGTAGCGGAAGATAGGCTGGTTCACTTGAGGAGAACCTTTTCTATGATCATACCTGAATCCATGTCATGCATGAGCAGGCTCCGTAAGATCCCGTAAAATAGATGATGTGGCATAATCTAAATTATGTTCTATCTATTCTACTTACTTATTTATAGTTTATAGTATAGAAATGCATCCATTTCCTTTGCACCCATCCAGATCTACGATACTATCGGAGTGAAATAAGGGATCTAAGGAAGAACAGAGGCTAAACTGTATTAGTAACAAGTAAATTCTTTGTATTTAAGAAGACTCACGATATTGTGAGAATAAATACCAATCACAAGATATGAGATAATCCAAAAAGCACTTGATCATGATCCAATTTGTAAGCCTACTTGGATATTGAGCATTTACCTGTAGTAAGAACTTAATTCTTGCCAATGAATAGTTGCAACTCCGGAAAATGGAGTTCGCTAAATATTTTCTTACATAGGGTCATTATATACGTGTAGATATGGATGAAATATAGATTTGAGATGGATCCATTTCTGTCATTCCTTTGATTTGATTCTTGCTCGAGCCGGATGATGAAAAATTCTCATGTCCGGTTCCTTCGGGGGGTGGATCCATAAGAATTCACCTATCCCAATAACAAAGAAACCTGACTTGAATGATCCTGTATTAAGAGCTAAATTGGCTAAAGGGATGGGACATAATTATTATGGAGAGCCCGCATGGCCCAATGATCTTTTATATATTTTTCCAGTAGTTATTTTGGGTACTATAGCATGTAACGTAGGCTTAGCGGTCCTAGAACCCTCAATGATTGGTGAACCGGCAGATCCATTTGCAACTCCTTTGGAAATATTACCCGAATGGTACTTCTTTCCAGTTTTTCAAATACTTCGCACAGTACCAAATAAGTTGTTGGGTGTTCTTTTAATGGTTTCAGTACCAACGGGCTTATTAACAGTACCCTTTTTGGAGAATGTCAATAAATTCCAAAATCCATTTCGTCGTCCAGTAGCTACAACAGTCTTTTTGATCGGTACCGCAGTAGCTCTTTGGTTAGGTATTGGAGCAACATTACCTATTGATAAATCCCTTACTTTAGGTCTTTTTTAGGTCTTTTTTAAAATTGAAATTGATTCAACCGTGAAATACTGCGCGTAGGTATCTAGGGAATAGTCGATTCAAACTGAATCTTCCCTAGATACATTATTTTGAATCCATCTCAATACGGATTGTGCTTAAGATTAAAAAATTTTTTCTTTTTTTTATAGAAAAAAAAAAAAGAAAAAGATGAAGTAATTATGATAGATTTAAAATGAAAACTTATTCTTAGGTAAATTAATTGTGAAATGCTTCTGTAGAATGTCCACTATTTGTTTTACATCTTCTAGCCGAAAATATTCAATTTTCATAAGATCTTCTTGACTGTTACTCAAAAGGTCCAATAATGTATGTATATTGGATCTTTTGAGACAATTATAGGTCCTGGAAGGCAATTCTGATTGATCAATAAAAATACATTTCAATGCAATTTCTTTTTTGTTTTTCTTTAGATTCGCTAATATATCATGAAAAGTAAAAGGGGGTAGAGTAAATCTACTTTTGTTTTCTTCGAAATTTATGTCCTTTTCCTCTGCATGTAGAAAAGGAATAAATAAATCAATCAAATTACGAGAAGCTTCATGGAGTGCTTCTTTAGGAGTTAAACTTCCATTTGTCCATATTTCTAGAAAAAGGATCTCTTGTTTTTCATTCCCATTCCCATAAGAATAAATACTATGATTCGCATTTCGAACAGGCATGGATACAGCATCTATAGGATAACTTCCATCTTGAGAGTTATTTGTGGGTCTCATACGATATCCGCGATCTCTTTGGATTTGTAATTCAATACACAAATCAAGAGGCTCTGTCAGGGTAGCTATATGCTGTGTAGTGTCAACGATTTCCACAGAAGGCGGTAGGATAATATCTTGAGCTGTTATGTATCTGGGGCCTTTGACGCAAATGGATGCGTCTCGAGTGCCATATAAACTACTTCTCAATACAATTTCTTTCAAATTCATTAAAACTTCATGTACTGATTCTTCAATACCCGCTATCGTAGAATATTCATGTGGTACTTTTTCAAATTTTGCACGTGTTATACATGTTCCTTCTATTTCTTCAAGTAAAGTCCGTCGTATAGCAATACCTATGGTATCGGCTTGACCTTTCATAAGCGGGGACAGAACGAAACGCCCATAATAAAGACGTTTACTGTCGACTCTTGATTCAACACACTTCCACTGTAGTGTTCGAGTGGATCCTGCTATTTCCTCTCGAACCATAATAATATTTGATTTTACTTGATTAGATTATTGAATCATTTATTTCTCTTGAAATCCGTTCAATTCTTATTTCTATACACGTCTTTTTTTAGGGGGTCTACATCCATTATGTGGCATAGGAGTTACATCGCGTACGAAACTTAATAGTATACCACTTCGACGAATAGCTCGTAATGCTGCATCTCGTCCGGGACCAGGACCTTTTATCATGACTTCTGCTCGTTGCATACCTTGATCCACTACTGTACGAATGGCGTTTGTGGCTGCGGCTTGAGCAGCAAAAGGTGTCCCTCTTTTTGCGCCTTTAAATCCAGAAGTGCCCGCAGAGGACCAAGAAACCACCCGCCCCCGTACATCTGTAACAGTTACAATGGTATTGTTGAAACTCGCTTGAACATGAATAATTCCTTTTGGTATTCTACGCCCATTCTTACGCGAACCAATACGTGCATTCCTACGTGAACTCATTTTTGGTATAGGTTTTGTCATATTTTATCATCTCATAAATATGAGTCAGAAATATACGGAGATATCCATTTCATGTTAAAACAGATTCTTTATTTTGACATTGATCCTTCTTTTAGAAAGCTCAAAAGATTATCCTTGTCTCTGTTTATGTCTTGGATTAGAACAAATCACTATAATTCGTCCGCGCCTACGGATCAGTCGACATTTTTCACAAATTTTACGAACAGAAGCTCTTATTTTCATATTTATGATTCCTTACCTTAATTCTGAATCCATTCTTTGAAATAAAAAAAATGTCTTTAATTTTTAAACCTCGAATTGTATCCCCATGAATGAGATTAAAAAAATCCCCCAATCGTTCGAATCTTTGTTGCGTATAAATTATACGTCCCCTGCTGGTTGAATTATAACTTATAACTACTTACTTCGATTTTGAATCTATACCCCGGTAGTATCCAGATAAAACCACGCCGGATCCTCCCCGAGACATAACCTAAAACATAACCTAGAATTAGATTTTCATTCTCTAAAAAGACCCGGAATATACCATTAAGAAGTGATTCTGTAATTAAACCCTCATGAATCTATTTTTTTTTCTTTCATTCCGGGCAACTCCTCCTTGAATGAAGTATCAATTAATGGTGGAACAGTCATATAACTCACTTTTACTCTCTTTTTCTTTTCATTCTTTTCACAATCGGGAAGTTAGAGATCAATTTAGGATACCGTAGGAAAAGGATCACCATATATAACACCAAATTTCTCCCCCAACTCCTTCTAGACGAGCTTCTCGATCTGTCATTATACCTCGAGAAGTAGAAAGAATAGCAATCCCCATTCCGCCTAAAATCCTAGGAATTCGTTGATAGTTGGAATAGATTCGTAGACCGGGTCGGCTGATACGCTTTAAAATAGTTTTATATATCCTTTTCCTAGTTCTTTTATGTCGCAGGGTTGAAACCAAGAAATTTTTCTTATTTTCTCGATGTTTTCTAACGTTTTCAATAAAACCTTCTCGCAGAAGTATTTTAACAATGTTTTCGGTGATATTAGTAGATGCTATTCGAACCGTTCCTTTTTTATTCATGTCAGCATTTCTTATAGAAGTTATTATTTCGGCAATAGTGTCCCTACTCATGATGAACTATAATTATAGTTGCCTCCTAATTTTGATATAATCAACGTGTTTATTTTTATTTAGGAATTCCTAAATAAAAGTATATGCTTGAGACACAATCTACTAATTTATCTATTTAAGAAATTCTACTATATCATAATTTCATATACTAATATTAATATTTATAATACTTCAGGAGCTAATGAGACGATTTTAGTGAAATTGAATTCTCTCAATTCCCTGGCGATTGCACCAAAAACTCGAGTCCCTTTTGGATTTCCTTCTTGATCAATGACAACTGCCGCATTGTCATCATATCGTATTCTCATACCGTTTTCGCGCTTGAGTTCTTTACACGTACGTACAATTACAGCTCTAATTACTTCTGATCTTCCGAGCGGCATATTTGGTACTGCTTCTTTGATTACAGCAACAATAACGTCACCAATATGAGCATATTTGCGATTACTAGTTCCTAAGATTCGAATACACATCAATTCTCGAGCCCCGCTATTATCCGCTACATTCAAAAGGGTCTGAGGTTGAATCATATCATTTTTTATCCACTCTTTCAATGCAAAGGATGAAGAAAGAAAAGAAATATTATCTGTCTAGAAATAAATAAACCCACAATTGTATTTTTTCATTCCTAATACCTTTTTCTTTGGTTCTACATCTCTATCCTGCAATAATAAATTGAGTTCGTATAGGCATTTTGCACGCAGCTATTGAAATGGCTGCTCTGGCCACAGTTTCGGATACTCCGCCCATTTCATAAAGTATTCGACCCGGTTTAACAACAGATACCCAATATTCGGGAGATCCCTTCCCCGAACCCATACGTGTTTCTGTAGGTCTTACTGTAACGGGTTTGTCGGGAAATATACGTACCCATATTTTTCCACCACGACGCGCATATCGGGTCATTGCTCTTCGTCCCGCTTCTATTTGTCTAGCTGTGATCCAAGCGGGTTCAAGTGCCTGAAGAGCGTATCTTCCGAAACAAATATGATTGCCTCTATAAGATATTCCTTTCATTCTTCCTCTATGTTGTTTACGGAATCTGGTTCTTTTGGGGTTATAGTTGATGGTTGTTTCCCCCTTCCATCTCTACTGCAGAACCGGACATGAGAGTTTCTTCTCATCCGGCTCCTCGCGAAAGAAGAAACAATTTAATATAAAGGATTCAATAATATTACAGATACACATGTATTTTATGAATAATACACTAAATAATAGGATTTGTTGATATTCCATACCATAGGAAAAAAGGAAGTTGCAAGATATATTTACATACAAGCAGGATTTATATATATATATATATATATATATATATATATATATATATAAATCAGGATATAAATATAAATACAAGATATACGATGCGATATAAATAAATACAAAAAATATACAATCAATATAAATAAATACAAGATACAAGATAAGATATACAAGAATACAAGATGTACAAGAACAAGACATATATAATATATACAAGATATATATATATAGTTTATATATATATAAATATAATATAATTTATAATTAATAATTAGTTATATTATATATTATAATATATATTATATATTAGTTAATTATAGTATAATAGTTAATTATAGTATAAGTATAATTAGTTTAATTATAGTATTAAGTATAAGTATAATTAGTAAAGTTTATTTTAAAATTAGTTAATTTATTAATTTAATATTAATAATAGATTAGTTAATTTGGTTAATTTAATGCTTTTTTTTTTAATTAATTAAAATCTAACAGATATTATTTAATGTAAAATGGATTAATCCAATCAATGTTTCGCGGGCGAATATTGACTCTTTTCTGTTTCATTCGTAGGGTCAACCCATGACTGTTTCAGAAAAAATTAATGGGTTCCTGGTCCGTTCCGCCATCCCACCCAATGAATCATTAGGATTCGTTTTCAATAGAATCCTATGTAGTCATGGGTTCCCTCGTTCCCATAGCTTCTCCATTAATGATTAGGCCTGAACTCGACAATGGAGCTACCGACAAAATTCGTCTCCGGATCAATCTCCTCAGTTTCTATTAACTCGAGGCTCTTTACTTTTTCAGTATTGATGCTTTATCACACTGCCTTTTATAAAATCATTCATAAACCATACATATTGGAATCATATATCGTTGATATTTTTTTTTTCTTTCTATCCATCGTCCTTCCATTTATTTACATCCCCTTATTTTTTATTCACAACCCGGAATCCAATTTATTTTTATTTTATGGAAAAATTTACAGTTGCTACAACTATATGATCAATACCTCATATAGTGACTGTTTGGGGGGATCTCGACAATACGAAGCCATAGGTTGGTTATTAGTTTCTATAGTTACTAGTTCAGAGTAGGAGTCAGTCTACCTTTTTAATCCTAACTCTAAAGGAAACCAAGAAAACGAGTCACACACTAAGCATAGCAATTCTACCAAAAAGGGTAAATCCAATTTTTATTCATCCCTATAGAATTAAAAGAATTAAGCTCGTGTTTGATTCAACAAACAAATGAAACAGTTTATCGTTTTTTGTTCTATCACTGGATAGAATGATAAGACAAATAAAGGTACATCACTTCCCGTCTACAAATATCCAAATTTTTATGCCTAATACTCCATAGATAGTTCGAACTGTATAGGAACAATGATCAATTTTAGCGCGAATGGTTTGTAGGGGAACCCTACCTTCTCTGATCCATTCGACACGTGCAATTTCTTTTCCGTCGATACGCCCTGCAATTTGTACTTGAATTCCTTTTGTATCTGTTTGTTCAGTTAATTCAATAGCTTTTTTCATTGCTTTTCGAAACGAAACTCTATTTTTTAACTGTAAAGCTATGTATTCTGCCAGAATATTAGGTTGTCCATAAGGTTTTTCAACTCTTATGATAGCAATGTTGAGTCTCCGGTTTACAGAATTCAACTCTTTTTGTACATTCGTTTGTAATTCTTCGATTCCTCGTCTTCGACCCTCTATTAATAAATTTGGGAATCCAATATAGACTATGACCTGCATAAGATCGATTCTTTTTTGAATTTCTATATGTGCAATTCCTTCGAAACCCGAAGATATTCTCATATTTTTTTGTACATAATTCTTGATACAATCTCGTATTTTTTCATCTTCCTGTAGACCAATGGAAAAACTTTTTGGTTGTGCGAACCAAAAGGAATGATGATTTTGGGTTGTACCAAGTCTGAAACCAAGTGGATTTATTTTTTGTCCCATATTATTCTATTATCTTTCCATCCATATGTTATTTCTAAATATGAATCTAAATCTTAGATTCATATAAAGATTTTTTAGATTTATCCTTCAATACAATTGTTATATGACAGGTGGGTCGTTTTATTAGATAACTGCGTCCTCGAGCTCTAGGTCTTAACCTTTTTACAAGGGTACCCCCATTAACTTCGGCTTTACTAATGAATGAATCCGCTTCGTTCAAACCCAGATCATTAGCATTTGCTGCTGCAGAATAAACCAATTTTAAAATAGGAAAAGATGCTCGATAAGGCATGAGTTCCAGTATCATAAGTGTTTCCTCATAGGAACGTCCGCGAATTTGATCAATTACTCTTTGTGCTTTGAAAACAGACATATATATATTTTGAGCTAAAGCTTTGACTTCTGTACGCGGTTCACTCGAGTTCTTCGTTAACATATTTATCATAAAGTGACTCCCTCTTCCACCAATGAATGATGAACACTTTTTATTTTATTTAGTTTTATTTTATTTATTAAATTAATATTAGTATTAGATTAGCGACGAGATTTATTATCATTTCGCGCATGTCTCCCGAAAATCCGAGTAGGCGCGAATTCTCCCAATTTGTGACCCACCATACGATCTGTTATATAAATGGGTAAATGTTCTTTTCCGTTATGAATAGCGATTGTATGGCCAATCATTGTGGGTATAATGGTAGATGCCCTAGACCAAGTTACTATTATTTCTTTTTCCTCCCTTATGTTGAGTTTATCAATTTTTACCAATAAATGATTAGCTACAAAAGGATTTTTTTTTATTGAACGTGTCACAGCAGATTACTCCT